TTGGCTACGATTAGTCACTTCGGAAGCCGTTAACCAAAGCACCGGCTTTTGACTGTCCTTCTAAGGGAAGGAGTAGGAGGCTCAACTATGGTCTAAGCTACTAGAGTGAACGGCACATTTCGGCTTAAGTAGTTGTTTCATTCCTTGGTACCACAATCTAAGTTGCTTCCTAAGGCCGCTATCTAGCCTTCAAAGATGACTTTTGAAGTTTGCCAGCTTGAGTGTTATGCTTAAGGAGCTTAGCTTGCCTAAGAGCTTATTAGAAGGAGTCAAAACTAGCTCGACAGCTAGGTGCTTTCTGGAACTCGGCTAGGTGCTTGCCGGCGAGGGGAACTGCGAAAGGTGTTATGCTTTCCTGGTTCTATTGGGTTAGTGTTAAGTAGGTGATTTAGCCCTCTATCGAGAGGGAAGAGGGAAGCAGGGCGACAGCTAGTTGCTTTCTGGTGAGTTGCTCTCGCTCCTCTCCTTTCAGTTGATTCGGTTCGTGTTCAGTGTGCCCTTCGCCCTCAGCTAGTTGCCTTCTTAGCCTCTAGCCCTTCAAGTTGCCTATCTCATTCATATAGGGAATGCGACTTTCAGATATCTTTCCCTTCAGGGAGAAGAGCGGAATACAAACAAGCTATCCCGTAGGGAGAGGAATTGCGCGTGTGGACGACTTCTAGCCCGGATTCTGACTGAGAGGTGTGAGAGAAAGACAAGCAAGCCCTATCCCGTCCCCTCTAAATAAGAGAGTGACTAACCCTCTTAGCCCTCAGCGAGGGCCTTTGCTTGACCCTCAACCGTTGGTAGGGCTTCTTCTCGTTCCTCACCCTCAGCTAGGAGTTGCCTGCCTCACCGATCAAATAGACGGGAAAACGATCTTCAAGTCACGGTTTCCCCTGTTTTTAGTCTATCCAGGTGCTTGCTGGCGAGTGTTCCCCCTAGCTCTCCCTTAACAACTAAAAGCCTTACCCTCCGCTAGTTGACTTATGCGCCCTAAGGGGCAGACAGCTTGCTAGTTAGTATGACTTCCTGTAGGGAGATAGCTAGTTAACTTCCTCTCCTGCCTTCTTCATTAAAGCGAGCTTTTTCCTTCCTCACCTGTTGAGACAGATAGTTGACTTACACGCCCTATTCAATAGGGGCTTAGCGAGTGTTTGAAGCCACTTGCAGGCAAGCCCCTAGGTCAACACAAAGGAGAGGCTAGCGGCGAAAGCAGATTGATAGGGGGTCACCCGGCTCTTTCTAACTAAGGGTCGGCGTATCCTATCACCTAATCTTTCTAAGGAGCGAGAGCATGGGAAACCTCTCAGATTGAACTAGGCCTTCTGAAGCATACCTTGCATCGTCTAACTGCCCCCGCTAAATCATGATTGAATGTCTCATTTTCCTCTTTCTTCTTTCTGGTCTTTGACACCATTCGTCTGATCATGGCTAAGACTCACTAACATTCTCTTTGCCAGCAGGCTCCCACTTGCAGGTTCCGGGCTTACTGGCCTATAATCCAGATTGATCTATTCAGATTGAGGAAACACCGAGTTCAGGTCTTCTTTCTATGCCCCAACTGGATAAACTCTTATCTTTCTCACTATTCGTATGAAAATGGGGAAACAGTCTTTCTCAGACTCAAATCCTTCTTTGTTTATGCCACGGACTCCCCGAACGGACTTATAGCAGCAATACCAGCCAGAACCTCTGATGAGACCTATCCATCGTACTATCACTCTCCGCTATTAGAGAGGCTTTTCACCCACATGCGGGTCATCCTTCTCTAATACCTGCTATAGGCAAGCTAAAATAAGGGTCCACCCTCATGCTTTAAGCCTGGGTATAAAGAGGTATCCTTAACGTGGTTTTGACCTAGGTAAAATAGCATTCTATTGGGATAAAAATCCCCTGACATGTATTGGATGAAAGGTCCTAACTCCTAGCAAAGTCATTCTGAACTGTTTTTCCCCTTTCTTATCTGTTTTTCCCCTTCCTTATCTGTTTTTCCCCTTACCTTTGCCTGTCTTGAAAGCTTCTGGCCGCGGAGATGCGGAACATTCTTTGCCTCATCTTTCATGCCTACCTACCATGCTAATCAAGATGGAAGATCTCATTTCGAATTTGAGTTTGGAAACTTCCCTAGTTGAAATGGGTAACGTGTTCCGCTGCTTGGACTGACTCTTGCTATTGGAAACATATGCTCCCTAACGGTTTGGGCCCTTCCTTTCGTTTGATTGAGAGCTGGGAAACCTTAATGTGGCCACAAGAATCGCCCGAAGGGCCTTAGCTTTCCTGATAGCGTATGCTTAACTCCGACCTTCTCATTCCCGTCGGGTATGAAACCTCCAAGTATGGTTACGCTCCGAGCAGACCAGCAGATCTAATGGATGGACCCCTCATTGCCCGAATAAGAGGTCGATCAAGGAGATATATGAGGTTAGCGCATGTTCGTAGTGATTGCCTCAGATAGAGGAGAATAGATTAGAAAGTTTTCCCTGAGATTTGACCCACCAATGACTACCTATTCTCGCCCGGTGCCTGAACCTTGCTCGTTTACATCTGGATAAGACAATAGGGATACACTCGAACGATAGAGAAGGAGTTCCTATGGCTAAAGCTGGTCGCCTTTGCATCTTGAAGAAGGAGATGGCACCTCTACTTCAGGTGGTCACTTCATATTCTTCTCCCGAGCTCATGGAATTGACGTAAGTGGTTGGGTGGTCAGGTGAGCCCTAAGAAAATTGGCTTAGAAAAGATGAGATAGGGAGTTGGATGATTGATTGGTACCGGTTAATGATGCGATGGGTCCTAATCAATGTGATTGGCATAGTTCACTTTTAGCCCCAGCAACATATAGCACCAAGACCAGCGGTTGCATTTGACCGAGTTGAAGCAGCAGATCCAAGCAATTGGTATCCGATTGAAGCATAGAAATAGATTCGCGTCGCCTACCCAGAGAGAATTTCAATCTGAAGAAGGCAACTCATCTCCTTAGCAAGAAAGTGAATCCATTAATAAAGCACTACTGACTGATTATACAGTCTGTTTTTCAAGGGAACTCGAAATATCGTAAGAGAAGTTAGACTTGACCCGTTGAAAGAAGTCATTTGCCTAGGTGCGTTCCGTAGAAAGACTATGAAAGATAGACTACCAGCTTTTTCAAGCTAGAGTTGATTCCATATGATAATCGGTAGGTGTTCAGTGATCTATTGACTCTCGAAGGGCTTTGAGAAGAGGGGCAACAGGGAAGATGCCGAGAATGGCCGTGTCTATGGGGATTACCGGTCTTAGCATGAATCTGTTGCAAATGCATGTGAGGGAGGAATGCCTTCATTCAAATTTAAAACTTGTCGTCTACTTTTAGGAAATGTTCGGAACAGGGTACTTACTATATTCAAACTTTTTTCTTTTAGGAACAAGACGAGATCTATAAGGATAAAAATGAAAAGTCTTTCGCAATTCTTGAAGTGCAGAGGGTACATAACCATTTTGTTACTGATCGCCGTAGGTCTTTTTTTTTATCTTTTGAGTTCGTATTTTTTAGGGAAAACTTGTTTTGGTGCAGCACTGGCACAAATCGCGGGCGCCATAGGGGCGCAGGGCCTATCTAGCAGGCTTGTCTCGATTTTTTTTCAGAAAAATCGGGTGTCCTCCTACTATGATGGTCGTTCTTTCTCTAAGTATGGCGAAACTCTGCGTTTTTCCAGATCTTCCTTTGAGCATGGATTCGGCGGAATGCGCTCACAAACCAGAAGATCCAGAATTGCGCTTGGGCCCACCGGAAACGCCGCTAGAAAGGGGGAAAGCGTCTCTTCCTAGTCTAAATGAGCTCCCCCCCATACTCTATGAACAACAGATTCAAATTCCGGGCGGGAATTTGATCAACGTTGAACTTGAGAAGAACGAAATGGCTTCTATAATAAATAAACTTCCTAAGAACGAACTTCAAGGCGTACTTGGGGAAGGCTCCATTCGAAAGCCACTGAACGAGTTCAACGCGGAGCAGCAAGGACAACTAAAGGATCTAGCTATTAACCACTTTGCAGTCAAAAATGAAATAATAGCGCAAATGAAATATCTTTATCCCGGAGATGAATGGGAATTTACAAAAGTCATTCGAGAGAAATTCTTTCAAGGACGACAAAAAGGTCGGGAGTTTGACTTAGAACATCTCCAAAAGATGCTTTCCGCTTTAAAAGAACGCGGAAAATCCTCGAGTTGTGCGGCTAGGTTCCGCCACTATATTTTACATTGGAATTGGAAAGAATGAAATTGACTATTTTATACGGATTGACTATACAAGTATGTTCGACTTTTGACTTGGTCGTGCAAGGGATCCCCTTGAAAAAAAAGTAGATTCGTTACCTCTTAACGGAAGGGCCCCCGTTATGTAGTTTTTTTCGCTGAATAAATGAGAGAGAGTGGGAGGGTGGGTCTCTTCTCATTGGGCCCGCTTGGATTTTGGTTGGGGCACGCCCCACTGAGGTTTTCTTAAGAAATCATATCAGAATGCAATTCTCCGCTCATCCATCGGAGAGAGGAACAGCCCTAGCTGAGCTTTCACTCCTCGATTCAAGAAGAGTTCAAGGGTAGGAGGAGAATAAGAGGTTAGCAACGTACGAACGTTTTCCAAGCGAGCCATGGGAGTCTAGGTTTTGCGAACTAGCCCGGACCGGAAAAGAAGCAAGCCCAGCAGGCCCTACCTTAAAATGTCCCCAGACAGCCAGCCCTCACCAGGCTGCTAGCATTGCTAAATGCTCCGCCACGAAGCAAGCTCTCCCGAATACGACAGATGCAGAAGTGGGGAAGCCGGAAGTGGCTAAAGAAGTCGGAGGAAGAAAGTAGTTGGACAACTGTATACACGAGGGTACATTAGTCTTCTGGGAATTGGCAACATTGACAGAAAGGGGAAAGGGTAGGAATACACTTTTTTAGGTGTAGCTATACTAAAGTAGTTGGCCTAACCTTCGGTTCCCGTAACCAAGTTTTTCTTTCTCATTCCTTATGTACTTTTTCTTACTTCATCCATACTTTTTGACTTTTTCTGAAGTGTGGGGCAAACGGCGCCCTCTACTTCTACTTCTAACTAAAGGCGAAGAGCCGGCATTGCAAGCAAATAGAGAGCCTCCGCCCGTTTGATCGGTTGCGAGCCGGAAAGCGTACCGGCAGTTTGAGTCGCGAAAGGGCCGCTTGCTTCACTTCATTTTTCTATAGAATCTTGCTTCACTTCATTTTTCTATAGAAAAAAATAATATATATAATTTCATTCTATATCTATCTATAAACAAAAAAGATATATATAATCTTTTTATTTTTCCAATTGTTCATTCCTGGGGAGAGGAAGAAGCAGATAGAGCAAAGGCCTCCTCTTTCGCTCTTCCCGAAGTGAGCGAATTGCATGTAGAGATCCGTAGGGGCTTATAGTTTAATTGGTTGAAACGTACCGCTCATAACGGTGATATTGTAGGTTCGAGCCCTACTAAGCCTACCACCCCCTGCTCTTCTCTTTCAGCCCTTGCTGGTGAAAGTCTTAGAATGAATGTTGGCCTAGATAGAGGAATCAAAACTAGCTCGACCGGAAGGGAGAGGATAGGCGAATCAGTAACTGAAATGAAAGCTGGAGTAAGACAGTCAGTTGGAGAGCTAGCATGAAGAAGTAGGAAGGGATATTCGAAAGGCAGAAGGGTAAGAGCTAGAAGGCTGTCTTTGAGGATAGGATGGTCGGACAAGGAATCCAACCTCTTTCTATAGATAAGATAAGTCTGTAACTTCAGGTCGAATCACTAGAAGGTATACTATTCTGAGGGTAGGCATTCGCCGTCCCTCAATCGCTTACTGATATGCTTTATCTCATCTAGCAGCACTCTAAGAGCCTCTTTCCACCCTACTGGCTTTAGGTAAGGGTCTCAGATCGTATGCCTTCTAGCCTGCCTCTTTCTTGAGCTGGCCATGGGATAAAAAGTAGATCTCTATCTGATCTGTGAAGTGAAAGACTAGTCCTGATCTTATTGAATTAATTCCATCTAAGAAGTAGAAGTAGGTTCGCTGAAGCCCATCTATTCAATAAGATCAGTTAAGCGGGTTGTTAGGGCCACTCGACTTATAAGTAGTAGTATCACTTTGATCCTATATGAGCATCCACTTTTTCAAACAATTGAGCCTTCATCATGGGAATAAATAGGATAACAGGATTCCAGCTGTAGTTTATTGGCCGTTAGGTCGGTCAAACTGTCCATGTAGCTAAAGTCAAGCCAATTGTTCGAGTTCGCGTTCTCGTTCAGGACAGGACAGTATGGGACCTCTTGCTTAGGGCTTTGGAAGCAAGCAACCAACCCGGCAGAAGTAGATCGGAAGTTTACTATTTGACAAAGGGGCGCGTTAGCGGCATAAGAGTAAGTAAACAGATCAGGTGTAGCGATAGGGCGGTTTACAATTCTATTCAAACAGGCTATTGCGCCTAAGTCAATCCCTAGCCTAGGGCTTTGCCATACCAGTGAGTCTGAGGCGCTGCTCTCGACCAAAGTCGCACGTGATGCTAAGTAAGGATGAACCCCCCTACCACTGTGAAATAGCGCCCTCTTCTCTTACTATAGTAAGCTGGCGGGCTTCTCCCAAGAGAATGCCTTCACTCCACTCCGCCTTTAGACGCCTATGGAGAACTAAGGTACCTTTAGGAGCCGAAGGCAGGGGGGGACTCGAAAACAACAAACGCCACTATTTCACTTAACTGTTTAGGCGAAACTCCACGCACAACTCGCATTGAAGACGCTCCACTCGTTCGTAAGCACAATGGACTCGCTGTGAGTATGGAAGAAGGATAGGGTCAGCAGGCCTTTCTATCTCTTGTATTCATCTTCTTGTTGTACTCTTTCTGAAGTGTGGGGCGAACGGCGACCTCCGTTTGCAGGAAGGAAAGCGGCAACCGCCCTCAAGTAAAGACTTTTTCGAAGGTGGAGCCTGACTCTATTCCTTCGCCCGTGAGACATCTACTTAGTTGTACATCGGTACTCGGACACCCAATCTCATCCCCCTATTCCGTATAGATGTTGGTTTTTGATGTAGTTGCTTGTACTTCTCTTTTTTTGTCGAGATCAACGTTTTCGTTTGAGGACCCCGTTAGACTTACCAGCCCTTGACATAAGTAAATCATTAGTGATAGGGTTGGGACGATAGACCTAGTGCTTCCCTACGTTGGACGTATGTTTCGCGGTTAAACCTTATTCTATTATTGACCAATCATGGCCTTATTTTGAGTCTTTCTTTCAGATTGACAAAACTCTTGCAACTCTTTGAGGCCGATCGATCTAGAGAACTCATAGTCACTGGAACCGTCGACTATTGGAAGGGGATCATCTACCTCTTGCGAGCACTTTAAAGGATCTAATTACGAAAAAAGAAAGTAGTGAGGGAAAGCCAGCCCTCTAGTCGAGTAAGAGAACTGAAAGTTTCAGGCCAGTAAAGTCCGTTAGTGGGGGAGTGAACCCGGAGATTCGTCAATCAATTCTTTCTTCTGGAAACGACTAAAAAGAGCAGGGCTTGTCCGGGGCAAGGGATGCAGGTATGAAAGATGAAGCTTGAAAGCGGGGGAGTTCTTCTACTGCATGTTCAGAGAAAGACTTCCCACATGGCATAGCTCAGTCATTCAATCATGGGAGGGTCACAGGATTCTTCTCCTAAGCGCAGGTGTAGCTCCCCAGGGTGTTCATTTAAGTTCTCATACATCCCGCTACGGTTTGTCTTGGTAAACAATTATTTCTCTTTCGCCCAGGGGAACGCGACAATCAGAGAAGAGATAAGGGTAATGTTACAATGAATGAGGATAGGTGTTGAAAGAGGACTTACTCTCCTTATTGAGAGAGCGCTAAAAGTCAACTAGAGGACTCCATACTACTGGTCTAAAAGCGGATAGAGGAATTCCTCTAAGCCGTATGATCAATGTTAATAACATTTCTCGATGCTTCTCTACACGGACCTTTCTTCTGGTTGATTCGAACCAATCAAGCGACTTGCCTTTTAGTAGATAGTAATAAAAAATATGCTGTACCATTCATTATATATTTTAATGTTTAAGTCACCACTAAATGTTGAAGTCGACTATTAAAAGATACCAGAGTCAATCTGTTAGTTGGGGGACTAAAGCTCGCAATAAGGTGGGCTTATAAGGTTCCGTTAATCCATACTTCTAGATGGTATGCTATCTGCGGTTTCATAAAATGCTAGGTTTGAATGCTGTGGAGTAGCGCCGGTTGATATATTCAGTCTGTCCTAAGCTATAATAGTAGTGGAATACTAGGACTATCTTGATAGTGGAAATGATCGATAACTGCTATTCGATGGTAAGCGAGATTCCGGCTCTCTACAGGAGATAGAAGCAAGAAGAGTCGTCAGTTCAGCAAGCTCTCTCAGCATTAGGCTACTTGAAATCGATCAAATAGTATCCTCCTTTCTAAGCTAGGCTGTCTTTCCGGAAGGTCTCCCTTCTCTATTGCTTTGACCATGGTAGTCAGTTTTCCTATCTCTGTGCTTACCAGCTTCCTTCTTTAGTACTAGTGGGCTTGAAGGGTTAGAGTCTGATCCCTAAATCATGACTTTGTACGGAGAAGTAGTCGAAGTCAGTGCCTAACTACAGGCATAGAGTAGGAATCCTTTTCCGCACTATGCTAACAGCTTAGAATCTCACTTTCTTTATGGACATTTCTCCTATTACAGAACAATTCTCTATAGGCCCCTCTTTGAATGATTATGGACCCGCTTCTATTAATACCCGGGATGTGAGTTCTTATGGTTTAGCATCTCTTGAAATCAAAGCCTCTCTAATCTCAACTCTATACATGCTGGAATAGCTTGACCCTGCTGGGATGATCAAGTACAAACTCCGCAACGTCCTCAACTAGAGTCGAATTCGTTCTAGAATCAGGCCTAAGGATACTCCACTTTAGGGAGTGATTCCCTGCAAGGCTATCTGTCTACTAGGCACCGGTTGTCCTTTAGCTTTCTAACTCCTTTCCTTGTAGAGATGTATCTTTCTCTATTAGGGAAAGCTTTCACCCTAGCGACTTTTTGATTCCCTCTTCCTCAATTGCTATCTGTGTGCGATATACCTTCAATTCGACTAGTGCTATAATAGTCACCCTCTCTGTTTAGGCTGCTAGGGAGATACTAACATCATTCTGGCAAATAAGAAGGAGGATCCTTCGTTCTAAGTTCTTTGCTTCTCCTGTAGTACTACTAGCTTTTCTCTCTATACCGCGAGGATAGCAGTTCTCCTAAGGCTATTCTTCGTAGGAGCTGGAAAAGCCAGGAAACAGCTAAGCTTCATAAGATCTTTCAGTGCAGGTAGTCTGCTTCTTCACAGATCAGTCGATTTTGTCCTCTCCTCCGAGACAGTGACCTGACCATTAAGCCTTTCGTGCTGGTAGGAGCCTAACCTACAAGGAATTGAGCTATCTTTCAAGTTAAGCCCTCCTTTACCAGGGCTTAGGTCGACTACTCTCCTGTCATAAGGTAGCCTGCTTCCTTGACCTTCAAGCATTGGGGCTGGAGTCAAACCCCTACAAGGTCATATGACTTAGCGGACTCCTGTGTTTAGGTAAGACGGATTTTGACAATGAAAAGAAAGTGCTCTCCCCCCTCCTACAAAGACTCTAATTAAATAGATAACTAATCTTCCCTCATCCTTATTTAGCACATCTTCTTTGGGGTGTATAGCTCAGATGGTTGAGCATTGGGCTCTTAACCTAATGGTCGCAGGTTCGAGTCCTGCTATACCCAAACCTAATCACAACTCATCTGCCGAATCTTCAAGATCTGTAGGATCGTACCTCCACTTAGTTTCAACCAAGCGTCATGGATAGATAGCCCGGTTCCATAAGCTGTGACAATAGCCCTTATGAAGACTCGCTAAGGAGGTATACCTTAAACAAGCCACTGCCTACGAGTAGTCAGCACATTCTTTAACAGGAAAGCAGTCAGAGACCCTGGGATCCTCCCTCAGTTTGGGAGCTTACTGTTTCACTACCCCTGACTTTTCAACCTCATATTACTACTTCGAGATAGGTCACTCTGGAGTATTTAGCCTTGTTTGATTCATCCTATGCGACTCGGGAGTAAGCTAGTGGAGGCAGGACCTTCCCTCTAGGTCTAGCATTCTACAGTTTCGACAAACAGCAAGACGCCAGCTCTCCCATAAAACAGTTTAGGATGCTATCATTTAGATACTACGGGAAAGAACTATCCCTTTCTTTTGATACTGAGATGTTTTTTCACATCGCCAGGATCTCTCTTGCGAACCTATTGACTTAGCTCTTTTGATGGGCTAACCTATTCGGGATGCCTCCCCGCTTCAACTACCCTAAGCATTTCCTCGCTGACTTGTCTCAGGGTATTCTCCTTAAGGACTTTCCTCGCACCCTTCAGCGAATGCTATGCAATCTAAGGACAGAAATTGATAGTCGTCTACATGCCCTGCTTTCTGTTATATAGAACTTTGCCTAATAGGCTGATTAGCTTACATAAAGAAGCTTCGGGTAACAACATGTGTACTGGCCTAAGAGGAATGAAATAGCAAGACTTTCAAAGAGAGGGAATAGTCTTCTAGGAAGAGTTATCCCTGACCCTCTATCTGTTGCAGGATATGAGAACTCATTCAGAGGCCTTGGCTTCAGGTCGATAAGAAATATCATAAGAAAGATTATACTTGAATCCATCCTTTGAACTCACTAGTTAGCCTGCCTGAGGGTATAGCATTGACTGTTAAGGAATGTAGCGGGGTAGAGGAATGGCCAACTCATCAGACTCATGATCTGAAGATTGCAGGTTCGAATCCTGTCCCCGCCTCCTTATCGAAGGACTCTTTCAATGTCGACTCTAAGCAGTACCTTTGACAATATAGTAGGCAGTTGACAATATTCATTGTCGCTATCCTTAACCTATTAGAGTGCAGTTATAGAATTCGACTTAGGCGTAAAGATACTCTGTTCTATATGACTAATCGTTCTAACTTGCTACAAAGGCAGTCTAACTTCACTATATAATTCCAGCTTGTAAGGATATTCTGTAATAGGAGTATATCGCCCTAATAGTCTAGGAAAGAAATGCTTTTAACTAGCCTAGCTGCCTTCAAGACTCCCCCCTCAAAGCACTTCGTACCTCGATGCGCTTAGCTCTTCTTTTTTATTTACCATGCCTTCTACTTACCGCTTCCGGAAGTTCTTCCATCCATCCCTTCTCAAGAGCGAACCGAAGCTCCTAACTCTCAGTCAGAGCTCCCAGGATCAGTTAGTTATTCACATTCACAAGGAAAGTATGGAATGCTTTTGGCACCTGGGGACAAGCCACCTCCTTTTGATGCATACGGTTCACAAGTCATCACACGAGATTTCCTCTGATTTGACTCTCCTCTTGGTCAAGATACATAGTAACCTCATGGCCTCCCTTTGCTTTTCGATTCTTGCTGGTACTTCTTCCCCTGCTGTTACCAAGGCTCCTGTCAAACCAATCTTGCCTGATATTCTGCTCCTAAACAACCCTCGACTTTCAATGGTGCTCCAGCTGTTGCCTTTCTCCCATTGAAATCTCTAAAGCTTCCGCCAGTTTCAATACAACCCTCATTGCAAAGTGATCGAATGGACGGCCCTTCTGTGACTGCCATTCGTGACCATATAAATGCACCCTGGGGATCTCTCTGCGCCTGCAACAGTAGGGCTTCTAGATCCAAGGCATGTTATGATATATTCGGCTTCCCAAGAGGAGTTCGTGCCTGGTCTCGAGACTCTAATATGATAGAGAACTCCCTCTTTCGATTGTTTAGATGGTCTCCGAACTTCAACCCTAAATATGAATATCCTATCACAGCTGTATGGGTGAGGTTTCCATACCTCCCTCTTCCTTTTTCCATACACCTCTTTTGCGTGAAAGAGTAGGAACTTTTTGTCGCTTTCTCTGGGCAGACCAGCGTACCCTAGAGCTGACTCATCCTATGTATGCATGGAGGTTGATATCTCCCAGCCTCTTCCTTCGAAGGTTTGGATTGGCACTGGGAAGGACGAAGGCTTCTATCAGAAGATGGTTTTTGAAGGCAAGTTAGCCTTCTGCCATCAGTTCAATCCTTCAATCCAACCATCGGACAGAAGTCAGCTAGTTGCCATCCGCTCTGTCCCAATCTCCGGTCAATGATTGAGTCCGAACTCACCTAAAACGGCGTAGATGGGCAAATCTACCTAGTCAAAACTCTTGTTTAGGAGCCCCTCGCCCTTCACTTATATCATAGGGTTGTGTTCAGTACGATCTTTAGCCTTTCTTCGTAAGAACAGAAATGCCTAAAGACGGTGCTCAAGTCAGAAATGCGATCTTCTAGGGCTGGAATTCTTAGATGCTAATTGCCAGAAATCCCCCCTCATTTTGTCAATAAGGGAGAGAGCTCTTAGCCTGTTGCTTGCCTGTGACTTGACTTCCTCGTACTCCTTCCCCTAGAAAGCGACTTCTTTCATACCTCGACAGCTAGGTCTTTGCCGACTCTGAGCTTTCCAGGCGGGTTGGTGTTCAACCTTCATTCAATTCAATAGGGCTATCTATCCGAAAGGTCTTAATAAAAGAATCCCTGTAATAGAAGTTCATTCCTCCTTCCTAATCAGTCATTTGATGGTCTTCCGTAAAGACTTGAATGCGCACCTTCCTTCATAAGGACAGGTAAGCTGGCGGGTGACTCACTCGTAGGTAGCACTATCCGATGCTTTGACTCCTTCTTTTAGTAGTTCCTTTGAAGCTTCAGTTCATTCTACTCAGATCTTTTTTTTGATAGAACCTTTCGGAGAGGCCCCAAAGATAGGAGTAGGAGATTGTCACTTTATCATTCCCCCGCTTGGTGGTTAGAGGTCCTATTCCTCGCTCGCTGTCCGATAATTCGGGCTTCCGTTGCTTCTTTCATGGAGCCGGAGTCCGCTAGCGTGCCCTGTTCTCCGCTCGAAGGCGTGTTCTGGCAGAAGCCGGTGTAGTGGAGTATCGCTTCAAAGAAAGATTAGATCTCCTATAGCTAGAATGCCTAATTCAATCACTTCTCTTGCAGACCCTTGCAATTCGAATCCAGCCCTGCTCCCTCCTAGACTGACAGCTGCAGCTTAGCCACCGCTTACAGCTGAAAACAGGTATCCAATTGACGACTGAGCAAACTCGGGTCCTATATCTTGGATTTAGCCATAAGCATTAGACTACTAGTTCCCTCCTTACGATCGAAGCGCCCTCACTGCCAGCTACAGATGCTTGCTATCCCGCCCATCCAGATAGGAATGGTAACGCATCCTCTGATACCTCTGCTCACAGCTTTGAAGCCTACCCTCCTTCCCTCCCCTCTTGTTCCAAAACCACTAGGCATCGAAACAGATATGAGAGAAATACCCCGAAGAGGGCCTATCGAAAAGGGGGACTGCTGTGAAACCTTCTTCGAAGTGCTTTTCTCGGTTCCAATTCCATGTCTATAGCGAGAGGGAATAGTATATATCCTTTACAGGCCGATGAAAGCAAAGCATGAGCTCATGCAAAACTCCTGAAGGTGATGACACTGAACAGATTAGTACTAGGATCTGAAAGAGAACCAGATTCGACCTTGATTGGTGAAGGCTTTGAAGGTTTCAGTTTAAGAATCCACATGGAGAAGAGGAGGAAGCGTTCCCGGTGCGTAGCGGCTGACTGGAGCTCATTTCGAGCCTGCTTACGTACTTTACGGGATCAAGTCATCCGTAATTCCAAGTTCAGCTTTTAAGCCTTGTAGATCGAAGTATGCAAAAGGGCCTAATATCAATCGCTTGCACGTCGCTCTCCTATATACAATACATATGTGTCCTTCGCTTTCGCTTTCGCTATAGGGTAGAAGCTTACTATTGGCTATTGAAATCAGCAGCACAGTTTCGGGTGCATGTCGATGGTAGCATGAGAGCCCTAGGTCAACGGTACAGTGAGTAGGCAAGTTGGTACTACTGACCTATAAGGCGAGGAGACAATCTCTTTCGCTGAAAAGTATGCCCTCAACAAGCATATGCTGGCCAGAATAGTACTGAGATTTCCCTCTCTCTTTAGCTCCGCATCATTCCGGCATTTCCTGCAAAGAAGCAAGGCACTGATAGACCTATGGTAAGGCTAAGGCTTTATTAAAGGAATGATCTCTTAGTGGCCGGTACAGGGTATCAGTCAAGAGTGGTGTAGGAACCGCCTTTCTAACAGCAGAACCTGTTTTGACAATTAGACGGGAGAGGAAGGAAACTCGCTTTAATGAAGAAGGTTGGAGAGGGACGAAGTGACTCGCATGCCATGAAGAAGGCTGGAGAGGCAGTGAGCATTGCCCTTTTCGCAAGGGTATTCCGCTATAGGTAGAAGGGAGGCAGGTTGATTTAGCTCTCCCGATTTCATAGCAGAGAATGCTTTTCTATTCGAACATTTTGGCTAGCGAGAAGTCAAAACAGGAAGGAATCGAACATTTTGGCTAGCGAGAAGTCAAAACAGGAAACAGATCTGAGACAACTCTGCTAAATTCTTTCTCAGCATGCTACGGTGGTTTCTTCTTCTTCTTAGTCGTAGTCGCAGTTTTCTTGACATTCTTCTTATCTTTCTTGCCTGTCTTAGGTTTCTTCTTGTCTGTAGGATTAGATACATCAGTCGGATTAGATACATCAGTCGGATAAGAATGCCATCAGGGGAAGATCTTAGATCTATGTCTTGGTATTGGATCCATCCCGAGTACTACGTCCTTCTAGCTCGGTCTAACAATAGATCTAAATGATCGATAGCCCTGATAATTCGACGGTAGGGCACACTTTGCCTTGTGCCCTGCTCGTTTATTTGGTCCACGTAAGAACCATAAGTCCGTGGACTTAAAAGTCTCCCTTGTGGACTATGAATAATGCTCCGAATCTCTGTGTAGCGGCGTAGAATCGAACCAGCGCTCCACCCGTCTTGGAGCAAGGCTTGTTCAACACTCCTTTCGACAAAAGCTTGGCTTGATACTGTCTCAACCATTCGCGACAAATCATCAGGACCCCCAAA